AGAGATGCAGGATTTGATCCCTTCGCCGAAATAAAGACAGAATAATCAGAAACAATATAGAGTTCATTTTTTTTTTTACTTAGTCTTTCTCATTCTATTGTATTGTTAAAAAAAAATGATTTGGAATGCAAGGAAAAGAGATATTTTTACCTATTTAGTACTATTTCGTAGAATTCATAAAATAGAATTGTAAAGCGGGTTATATTTATTAATTTTTATTAATAAATCATAGTAAACTTAAACACGCGCGCGCAGATACCTATATATCATATATAAGATACTTGATTGTCTGTGTAATCTCTGTTCTGGTTTCGGGGTTTACATATACTCATAATTGTTGTTATAATTGAAATTGAGAATGAAAAAAAGGAAAATAAAGATTTTTTTATTGAAAAGACGCAATACTGATTAGTTATCATTTGGATTTTCTTATGTCATTAGGGAAACATAATTTGAAATCAAAATCGAAGAATCGTTCATGAATTCGCAGTCAAGTCAATAGTTAATGGTTCCAATTTCTCATGAATTTTGACTTTTGTGACTGAAAGTCTATATATTTTCAAAGGTATGGATCTAATCAAAATAAAAAGTCAAAATAAAAAGGAAACTTTTTTTTTAGTAGGAAGGGAATTAAGGAAAAGAGATTCAAAATGCAAGTACAATAAATAAAAAAAAAGAAGCTCAGTAATCCATCCCAAAGAGGTAATGTTTTCATCTATTTTGTATCGTTTTGGCGGCATGGCCGAGTGGTAAGGCGGAGGACTGCAAATCCTTTTTCCCCAGTTCAAATCCGGGTGTCGCCTAATTCTAATTAATAAAAGACTCGAAATCCCTTATTGACTGATATAATCTATAACTCATCGAATTGTTCCCCAGCCAAGGAGAGGCCGGGGTCTCTTGATACGTACTTGATTCTAAGCATCTGGGGTTCTCAAATGAAAAGTGAAAGTTTTTTAAATCCTTGTGCCTAGGATTTAAGGAAAGATTTTAGTAAGTAGTGGAAGAGAATCAAGAAGTCTTGATAGACCTTCCACTACTAGTGGGTTGGTTATTGACTGGACCTTGAATTCGATTGGATAGCCGGAGGTGATATCTAACTAATTAGTAGTTAGTAATTGTGGAAAAGCGGAATATTGTATACAAACTCAAATCAAAAGAGTCTCTGAGTACTCAGGTATTCGATTAATATTCGATTGGATAACTGGCTTTTTTTTTATTATAGAATAGAAAAAGTTCAAAAAGAACTTCTTTTCCACCGGTCAAGAGTGGAATAGACGATTAAAAATCGTATAGGAATTTGTTATGTTATATGTATGTGTCTTTATTGGATTGGTTCATTAAATTAATAGTCCGAAATAAAAATCCTTTTTTGACTCTGTACCATTGATTTCACTATTATTAGTGAACAATAATGGAATAATTCCTTCATATTCATAGAGATAGGGGACATAATTCACATGGATATTGTAAGTCTTGCTTGGGCTGCTTTAATGGTAGTCTTTACATTTTCCCTTTCACTTGTAGTATGGGGAAGAAGTGGACTCTAGAAAGACTACTTAACTAATTGAGTTTTGAGTTGAGGAATCAAACTGTATCAATTGTTTTGTAGATCGTTCCGCAAAGTGTTTTTAAAGATAAAAATGTCAATCAAAGAGGTATTTTAATAATTCCCATGTTTCTATTTTGAAAGGAGATAAAGATCATAGGAAATTTATTTCAAACGAATTTTTCCTAAATTCTCTATTTCGCCGAACGGACTCTTATCCAAGGACAATGGGGAACAACAGACCCCTTTTGTTTTCCTCATCCAAGAGAAAGCTGTTCTGTTATTAATTTAATCTGTTATTAATTTAATTTTAAGGGTATACGTACTTTCTAGAGGAAAGAACATAGACATAGTAGTTGTTCAACAAGATATACACATAATAAGATCTTGATTCGGGCGAGTCACATATTTGGCACTTATCACTTGTTTTATTATTTTAGAAAATCGGCTCATTTCATATCATGGTTTAAGTATTACAAATTAATGAGGTTTACTATTCGAAGAAGTTTCCATACCATAGAACTCTTTGGATCATCTATCAACCAGTCAATCAATTCAATTACTTTACTTCTTGGGAATGATAAAAAAAGATTACTAAGTTGGTTTTTTTTTATTAATATAGGCCATACCCATATCATTTTTCTTTCTTTGATTCTTTCGGTGGATGCTGGGATTTAATTTATATTTGAAATAATCGAAAATCTAGGAATTCAAACTGTAAAATAAAAGTAAGAGTTGCCTTTCGATTATTTCGGATTCATCAGAATCAATACAAATCAATCAAATAGATGTAGCAAAAAAATAGAATTGGGATCGCTATATACCTAACATATATGAGGATACATATTATAGATTGATCTATATTAAATTAAGTCTGTATCTTTACTTTATAAAATATAGTACAACTTTCTACACTACAAAAAACAAAAAAACACCAATCTAATAGATAGTATGGTAGAAAGAAATATATGAATCTTTCTACCATACTATCAAATTTCATCGAATACTGCTAATTCTAGCCTGCCCATCTCATTTAAGAAACGAAATTGGAATCCTTTTTTTTCTTTCCTTTTTTAAAATCATTGATAAAGAAGTCAAGTCTCATTCAAATTAATCATTTTGGCTGACCGTTTTTACATAGATAATAAGTAAAAAAGCTGTAGGAACTAGAATGAAGAGTGCAGTAGCAATAAATGCGAGAATATTTACTTCCATAATCTCATCGTTTTTTTTACTTCGCAATAACTCGGGATTTAATCCCATAGAGATGATAAGAATTTCGCCTGTAAATTCAATGGGATGAATTCCATTTTAATGATATTGAATCTGATTAATATCATGAATAACAATATCTGAGCTATCATATCAATTCGCCGTCGCGAATTGAATAGTATAACATAGGAAGATCTTTTATCCATACTGAATCCAAAAAAAATAGAATTCCTGATCTAATCAAGAATTCCTTTACTTTATTTATCATTCTTTTTTTTTCCATAACCTACTGTCTTCCTTGTACAATCAATCATCTAATGAAGTCTCATCTGATCACTTTTCCACTTCCATTGGTTACAAAACCCCAAAAACCAACTTTGATCTTTCTTTTATTAATATCTTCCCCTCTTTTCTTAGGTTAGTACTAGGGCACATAACATATATGAAAAGTTCAACGTGCAATTTGAATGAGATAGAATGTTTCAAATTGAAATTAATCAGTCTTAATGATTGAGATGGCGCAAAATCGGAGACAGAAGGAGAGATAGGATTAATCTGAAAAGTCTTTTGTCAAGGTAACTATAATATAATAAAAATATAATAAAATATTATAATAAAATTAGAATAAAAAAAAAGAAAAAAAAATTGTCTATTGTACAAGATCAAGATGTACAAGAAACGAATTATATTTGTGTATGTACTCCCGAAAAGCATAGGGGACTCTATTCCATTAGATAGACGCGAGAAATTGAAAAACCAGACCCAATCAATATGGTATCTCTTGGACTTGGAATCCTAAATAGGATCTTACCAATAAAAAATTATACTAGTACTAATCCACATATCTCTCCCAGCAATCAGTCCTAGCTGAAGTAATGAAAATTTTCAGGTTTGTTTGAGTGAAAAAGGAAAGAAAAAAGAAATAAGAATCATAAGAATATCATAAGAATCCCTATTGAGAGGGAAATTCTATTGTCTTCCATCTACCAGAAAGTGTAAAGATGATTGGTTATTGGATCCGTCGGGACTGACGGGGCTCGAACCCGCAGCTTCCGCCTTGACAGGGCGGTGCTCTGACCAATTGAACTACAATCCCCGGGAACTGAGGTATAGAGTATCCATTTTTTTTATGATTTGATTCAAAACATTTCTAATTAGAATTTTCGTGTTGGAACAGAAACGCGAGTGCTATTTTGATATCCACATGAATATGCACTTTAGTGAAAACCACACGAATTACTAGTAATTTTTCCTTATTTCAAAATCGATTGAGAATCAATCTTTCAATAAAGAAAAGGAGTCTTCTTACTTATTTTATTATTAAGTATAAAGACTTAATATTAAATTTAAATAAAGTCTTTATTTTATACTTAAAAATAAGATTAAGATCGTGATATAAATCACGATCATTATCATGATCAAAATTTCCCGGAACAAATAAATCGAGCAAACAAATAAAAAAAAAGAAAGTATATAAAAGAGTATATAGCAGAAAATTGGACTCGTTTATTCCGCGTATCAGCCATTTCTAGAGGACAAATATCTTCATCTCATAGCGGATGAGCGAATTATTGGGTCGAGCTGGATTTGAACCAGCGTAGACATATTGCCAACGAATTTACAGTCCGTCCCCATTAACCGCTCGGGCATCGACCCAGGAAGAATCAATTTTAGGCTTATTGATAATTCATGATCAACTTCCTTTTGTAGTACCCTACCCCCAGGGGAAGTCGAATCCCCGCTGCCTCCTTGAAAGAGAGATGTCCTGAACCACTAGACGATGGGGGCATACATGCCCAACTGCCTATGTTCATAGTATGAACAGTTTTTTGAAATTGTCAATAGAATCTAATAACTAATAATTCTAATTAGAACTTAGATTCAAAGGATTTTTCCGTCGTAATATATGTACATAGATACATTTTCTATCTATATAGATAGTGACTATGTCAAGAATTGACTAAAAGGGCCCTTTTAACTCAGTGGTAGAGTAACGCCATGGTAAGGCGTAAGTCATCGGTTCAAATCCGATAAGGGGCTTTATTTTTAGTTTTTTCATAAAAGGCCATCATATTTCTATTTGATGGGGAATAGAGATATTGTTTGTTGATATTTTTAAAGTAAAAAGTAAACAACTGTATAAGTATAATAAGTTATACTATATTATAGTCATAGTAGTTATAAAGTTGAACTTTTATTCACTATAATGAATTGAATAATTATAAGATAAGTCGTCTCTCGA